CGTTTCTTTGTGGATTTCTATAGGAAACTTTTGTAGATGTGTCTCCGAGTATTCCTTGATCATTTCTTCCAAGAAGAGGATTTCCTCTAATTCTATGAACTTTTCTAGAATACTTTTTTCTTGAATATCATTCCAAAAAATTTCGGATTGAACAGTATTCGACCAATTAGTAACCCAAGATTCCATACTTTTAGTAAATGATAGAGAAATCCACCAGGGCAGAAATACTATAGATGCAAGATACAAAAGAGGAGTGAATGCTTTTTTTTTTGCCATTTTTAACCTGTTAATTAAAAATTAACCCACTTCATTTGTCGACTCTATGTGATCAAATATTTCTTTCAAACATGAGTTCTAGACAAGGTATCAAAAACCTATGAACCTATTTGATTTGTGATTTTGTTTGAATCTAGAAAGAATACAGAAATAGATTAAGACTCCACATTCGAATTCGACTGAAGAAATAATACAAAATAGTGTTTCCAGATATCTCAATTCATCAAATTCCAAACAAGTGTCTCCTTTCGATGAATGACCAAAAAAAGTCCTTTAAGGAATTAAGGAATGAATATTGTTGAGATTTTGAGACGAAAGAACTCTTTTTCTATCAAAATATCCAATATTTCAAAAAAATTCCAACGATTCCCCATAGTCAAGAATAGACTAATTGAGAGAAAGATATTGTGATGATCAAAAAAATGAGCGGCAAAACAAGACAGAAACGGGGCCGGTTATCATTATTAAGAAAACCCACTATTGGGTAGTAAAGAACATAAACGAAAGGATAAAAAAAGGTCGATTGACAAAAAGAAAATAATTTACAAGATATGATTTATCTGCATCTAAAGTATCACTTAGTTATAGAAAAAACAGGATTCTTGTATTTTTTCCATCTGCTGAGAAAGCATTCGTTCTTCAGCCCAGCTCCTTTTCTCAAAAGACTTCAATTGGTACGCGCAAGAAATAGGCCAATTCCGTAGCTTTTTGTTCAATTTCTCGTAGAGTCAAATTCTCATCAGTACGGGTCAACGGAATAGCCCCACGGCCTCTGATGTCCATATAAAGGATACGGCGAGCATAAATACCCTCTTTAACTTCTATTCTGACGGATTGAATATCTTTTATAAGGAATCGTAGGAATATGCGACGATTTTTTCCAGGAAATCCCCAACGAAAAATACACACTATTCCTTCCTTTCTATCGAATTGATCATAACCACTACCTACATTCCAGGAAATTGTGCACCACAAATAGGAACTAATAAAGAGACCCGCGATCCCGTAGAAAGACATCACGATCCCTTGTGGAAAAAAAAGGATTTGCTGAGACGGAACAAAAGATATCAAATTTCTACCAATATAACTGGAAGTTCCAACCAATAAGAATCCTAATGAACCTAAAAAAACGATAAGGGCCCAGCAAAAATTACTTAGTTTTCGAGACCCCGTTATAAGTTCTATCCATATATGTTCTGATCGCCAACTCATACTTTATCCGATTGCATTTTATTGGAATTGAGATAATACCCCAAATGATTTTGACTTTACTTTCTTTTGTTTCCGAATGAACTCTCATCAACTAGCACTAGTTTGATGTGAACTAGCACTAGTTTGATGGGAACCTTTAGGAGTAATTCATCAAATTGGTTAGATCTAAAATAATAACATACCCTTCATATTATCCCAATATACATATATACATAGAGATCCACCAACTTTACATTTTAGGCATCCAGCGATCCTGATCTATTTGAAACTAGCTAGAATTCAGTTACCCATAGATCACTTTCTGCAGGCCTAAGAGCTTTTTCCTTTATGTTCGGCGGAAATCGCATGTTCTGCCATATTTCCCGAAATTAATATCTGTGTTATGCTACAAGTCTAAGTTTCAAAAAAACGGATGAGATTGGGTCCCCTCAGATCTAAACAATCTTGTTTTTTTGAACATGAAGAAATAAAGAAGCCATTGCAATTGCCGGAAATACTAGGCCTACTAAAGGCACAAAAATAGAGGGAAAGTGGAAAGTTGTCATAAAATGGGTACCTCGATTTACTATTTGTACCTGTTCTTTTTTTTTTGAAATATCATATTTTTTATTTATACTAATTATAATTAATAATTGTAATTATTATGAATTCGTAGTTATTATTAATAAATTCAATTTGAAAATTCTTATTAGAGATATAAGTATCTAAGTGAGTATATAGAATAAGTCCAAGGAATGTAGAACTAAATAAATGGACTTATTCATCTATCTACATGAAAGATACATATGATAATCCATTTTATTATTTTTCTTCATTTCTTTGTGTTTTGTTCTTGTCTTCGAATTTAATAAAGAAATAGTTTCTTACAAATTATCGAAAGATTCGTTAGAATGCGACACAACCGGGATTTTTAGTGAAAATGAAATTTTCGGGAGATGAAGAAAGATACAAAACTAGATATCTATTTTTTCTATATTTGAATTTGATTCTATACGTAAGACGAAATTCGTTTTATTTGCCCAATTTCACGAAAGAAAGAACTTGCGTTTTTATCTTGTTGATAGAGACTTCTTAATTAGTAATCGGGAATCTAGGTAAAAAAAAGAGTTATCCGCAACTTTTGATTCTTTCTACAATTAGATCTTAGGTCACCAAAGAAAACCCCATTCTTAGTTACTTTGATTCCGATAAGCAAACTACTTGTTTGCTACAAATAAAATAATTGAACTTAGTGCGCTCTACTTGATTGAATTGGAATTCAAAGGAAAGAAGGCGTGGAGCTTAAATAACTCACTCAGAACGCTTTTTAAAAGATTACGTGGTACGATTAGGTCGAACAAGCCCTTCTGGAATAAATATTCAGCCGCTTGTGAGCCTTCGGGTACTGTTTTATTCAATGTTTGTTCAATTACTCTTTTACCCGCAAATGCAATGTAGGAATTTGGTTCGGCAATAATAATATCTCCCAACATACCAAAACTCGCTGTTACCCCACCAGTAGTAGGAGATGTAAGGATTGATACATACAATAACTTTTTATTTGATTGGTAATCATATAAGGCAGACGATATTTTAGCCATTTGCATCAAGCTCAAACTTCCTTCTTGCATGCGCGCCCCCCCCGAAGCGCACACTATAATAAGAGGTAGAAATTGATTGGTAGCGTACTCAATCAAACGGGTGATTTTCTCCCCGACTACGGATCCCATACTCCCCCCCATAAACTGAAAATCCATAACCCCAATTGCTACGGGAATACCATTTAGTTGACCTACGCCTGTTTGAACAGCCTCGGTTAATCCTGTCTTTCTTTGATAAGAATCAATACGATCTTTATAAGGCTCCTCCTCCGAATGAAATCCAATGGGATCCAGGGAAACCATGTCTTCATCCATAGGATCCCAAGTGCCGGGGTCGATCGAAACTTCGATTCTTTCTGAACTACTCATTTTCAAATGATATCCACATTGTTCACAAATATTCATTTTTGATTTCAAAAATTTCTTATAATTTAATCCATAACAATTTTCGCATTGAACCCACAAATGCCTGTATTTTTGAGTTGTATCGAGATCACTAGACCTTTCTTTTAGAGTTAAATCACTACTCTTCGCGTGGGTTCGTATACCGGACCTCCCACTTTCACTACTAGTTTTACGTTTATCAAAAACGCACCTAGAAATGTAACTGTCACTACTATCACTTACAGTGGACGTATCAATACAGATTTGAGACTGAAGATAACTGTCAATGCAACTAGTAATGTGATTATTCCAACTAGATTGAGTATCGTACATGTAACGATTGTATAAGGAATCTTCATTCGTAGATCCATTATTCATATAACTAGAATTGCGATAACGAGAAAAAGAACTTTCCAGTTCACTCAGAAAAGGAAAAGAATAATCGTTGTCAATCTCAAAAATCTGATTTTCAATATCAAAATAGATAGAATAACTGTCTCCATTACTATCCCTAACTAAAAAAGTATCATCAGAGATGAAATTCCGAATGTCTTTGGCGCCAAATAAATGATCGACATTACTATAACTAGAATTGTCACAACCCCTCCAACTATGAATGTTTTTAGCCCTACCTTTTCTATTCGGATCTTCACTTTCACTAGTATTTTCAATAGGACCAAGATTGTCCGTTAATTTCTTTATCCCATACCCGCGTTCTAACTCCTTCTTAAAGACCATCGAATTAAACCACCACCTTTGCATAGAGTTTTCTTGCCCCCTATTTGTATAAAAAAATCCAATAGATGAATAGTCATTCGATCCACAATTCTTTATTTTTATTTGAATATCTTATTTACTATCAAACTAAACATAGAAATTCAATCACTACTAATAGGAAGTGTGAAAAAGGATTCTCTTTTGTGGGAATCCGGGGGTAAGACTTCACTATATATGAATATGATGGAATCCTTTTTTATTCTAAATTAAAAAATTAAATATTAAATATAATGATAAAAGACGGTTTTTCCTCTGTCTTCGCATCGAACAAAAAAAGAAATATTTGTTCTCTCCTAGAAATAATTTTTTCGTAAAATCTCGTCTAATAACTAACTAATAACAAGTAATAAATTAAGGTTCTATTCCAACACGGAACGAAAAAGACAATATACAGGATGGGTCGAAAGATTTGTGATACTTCGGCTTGATTCGGGGAAACTACAGAATATATAAAGAATATACCAATCCTAAGGATCCGTAGGTTTAATTGTGGATCCAAGACGACAATAGAAAAATTTGAGTCTTAGATTTCTATTTCAAATCTTCTCTATCTAGAGATATATGTATTTATCCAAAATACATGCAATAGAATCTTTGTATTCGGCTCAATCCTTTTAGTAAAAGATTGGGCCGAGTTTAATTGCAATTCAATTAATAGAACGGAGAGTAATTACTTTTCATTTTCCTTATCTTTATTTATCTTACTTATCCGGATCCAAAGTATCCACCGCTTGAAACTCAAATTTGATCTCTTTCCATACCTCACAAGCG